GAACAGGCATGAATACAGCATCTACAGGATAACTTCCATCTTGAAAGTTATGTGGCATCTTTATAAGATATCCGCGATTTCTTTCAATTTCTAATCCAATACGTAAATTAATTGGTTCTGTCAAGTTAGCAATATGTTGTGTATTGTCGACAATTTCTACATAAGGTGGTAAGATGATATCTCGAGCGGTTACATATCCAGGACCTCTAACACAAATAGACGCGTCACAAGTTCCATATAGATTACTTCTCAATACAATTTCTTTCAAATTCATTAGAATTTCGTGGGCCGATTCTTGAATACCCGTTATAGTAGAATATTCGTGGGAGATGTTCTCAGATTTTACACGTGTGATACATGTTCCTTCTATTTCTCCAAGCAAAGCTCTTCGCATCGCAATGCCTATTGTGTCGGCTTGTCCTTTCATAAGTGGAGACAGAATAAATCGACCATAATAAAGGCGTTTACTGTCTGTTCTTGATTCAACACACTTCCACTGTAGTGTCCGAGTAGATACTGTTACTTTCTCTCGAACCATAGTAATAATCTTTTTTTTATTGAATTATTTATTTCTCTTGTTTCTCTTGAAATTTCTTAACTGTTTATTTCTACACACGTCTTTTTTGGGGAGGTCTACAGCCATTATGTGGCATAGGGGTTACATCCCGTACAAAAGTTAATAGTATACCACTTCTACGAATAGCTCGTAATGCGGCGTCTCTTCCGAGACCGGGACCTTTTATCATGACTTCTGCTCGTTGCATACCTTGATCCACTACTGTACGAATAGCAACTGATGCTGCAGTTTGCGCGGCAAAGGGTGTCCCTCTTCTTGTACCCTTGAATCCACAAGTACCGGCTGAGGACCAGGAAACCACCCGACCCCGTACATCTGTAACTGTAACAATGGTATTATTGAAACTTGCTTGAACATGAATAACTCCCTTTGGTATTTTACGTGCACCAATACGTACATTTCTACGTAAACCAGTTTTCGGTCTAGCTTTTGCCATATTGTATCATCTCATAAATATGAGTCAGAAATATATGGATATATCCATTTCATGTCAAAACAGATTCTTTATTTGTACGCTGAGCTCTTTAGTGAGTCTGATTATCCCTTTATCCTTGTCTTTGTTTATGTCTCGGGTTGGCACAAATTACTCTAATGCGCCCCCGTCTACGGATTAGTCGACATTTTTCACAAATTTTACGAACGGAAGCTCTTATTTTCATATTTGTCATTCCTTATCTTAATTCTGAATCTATTTCTCGGTAGAAAATAGGTTTCTTAAAATTTTTTATCTTGAATCATATTGAATAAAAATCACCTAATCCTTCAAATCCTTGTTTCGGAGTCGATAAATTATACGTCCTCTGGTTGAATCATAACGACTTACTTCAATTTTGACTTTATCTCCGGGAAGTATCCGTATAAAACTACGCCGGATCTTTCCCGAAACATAACCTAGAATCAGATCCTCATTATCTAAACGAACCCGGAACATGCCATTGGGAAGCGATTCAGTAATTAAACCTTCATGAATCCATTTTTGTTCTTTCATTCCAGGTAAAGCCCCCTTGAGGTATCAACTAATGGAGGAGAAACGATATTAGACAACTCACCCCCCTTATCTTTTTTTTTTTACAAATAGGAAGAGGTTTCGGATTTCATTTGGATATTAAATGGATTACCATATATAACATATAATTTCTCCACCGATTCCTTCTAGTCGAGCCTCCCAATCTGTCATTATACCCCGAGAAGTAGAAAGAATTACAATCCCCATCCCACCTAAAATTCTAGGAATTCGTTCAGAATTAGAATAGATTCGTAGACCGGGTCGGCTGATCCGTTTTAAATTTAACAAATTCCTATAGGGTCTTTTCCTATTCCTGCTATGTCGTAGGGTTAAAACCAAAAAATTTTTGTTTTTTTCTCGATGTTTTCTGACGTTTTCGATAAAACCTTCTCGAAAAAGTATTTTAACAATATTTTCGGTAAGATTAGTAGATGCTATGCGAACAACTCTTTTTCTATCCATATCAGCATTTCGTATAGAGGTTATTATCTCAGCAATAGTGTCTCTACCCATGATGAACTAAAACTTTTGGTGTCTTAAAATTGGATATAATTAACATGTTTTTTTATTGATTTATGAATATAAAAAATATAAGGTATATACGCGAAATACAAGCTACGAATTAATCTAGTTTTTAAACTATTTCTTTTCAAATACCCCAAAAATATCAGATCTCTTTTTTTTTTATAATACTTCGGGAGCTAATGAAACTATTTTAGTAAAATTTAATTGTCTCAATTCGCGGGGGATTGCCCCAAAAATGCGAGTTCCTTTTGGATTTCCTTCTTGATCAATCACAACTGCAGCATTGTCATCATATCGTATTATCATACCGCTGTCACGTTTAAGTTCTTTACAGGTACGAACAATTACAGCTCTGACTACTTCTGATTTTTCTAGGGGCATATTTGGTACTGCTTCTTTGATCACAGCAACAATAACGTCACCAATATGAGCATATCGGCGATTACTAGCTCCTATGATTCGAATACACATCAATTTTCGAGCCCCGCTGTTATCCGCGACATTTAAATAGGTCTGAGGTTGAATCATATAAATTTTTTAGTCTATTCTTCCAATGCAAAGGATGAAAAAAATAAAAGAAATATTGTTTGTCTAAGTCTAAAAAAAGAAACTTGCGATTTTGTTTCATCCCCAAGACTCATTTCTGTCGGTTCTACATTTTTAGCCCGAAATAATAAATTGAGTTCGTATAGGCATTTTGGATGCTGCTATTAAAATAGCCCTTTTAGCTATATTTTCGGTTACTCCACCCATTTCATATAATATTCGCCCCGGTTTAACAACAGTTACCCAATATTCAGGGGATCCTTTCCCCGAGCCCATACGTGTTTCAGCAGGTCTTACTGTAACTGGTTTATCTGGAAAGAGCCGGACCCATATTTTTCCACCACGGCGTGCATTTCGTGTCATTGCTCGGCGACCTGCTTCGATTTGTCTCGATGTGATCCAAGCGGGTTCAAGTGCTTGAAGAGCATATTTACCGAAACAAATATGATTACCTCGATAAGATATTCCCTTCATTCTTCCTCTATGTTGTTTACGGAATTTAGTTCTTTTGGGGTTATAGTTGATGGTTGTTTCGGAATTCCATCTCTACTACAGAGCTGGACGTGAGAGTTTTTTCTCATCCAGCTCCTCGCGAATAAAAGAATTCAAAATGGAATTTCAATTAATTTGAATAGCTATTAGAACTTTTTTCTAAAAAATTTTATTTTTTTCTAATGTCTTAATAAATCTTTATTGTTTTTTGTCCTTTATTCAAGTTTACCAATTCAAAAAAAGAAAGTTTTCGCGGGCGAATATTGACTCTTGCAATCTCTATTTCAGTCCTAGCGCTTGTTCGTCACTTTTACGAATAGATGAATTGATTTCCGGTTCATTTCGTCATCCTAACTAGTGAATCATTAAGATTCGTTTGTTTAATAAAATCTTTTGCATTCGCAGGTTTCTTCGTTTCCACCACTTCGTACTAAATGATTAGGTCAGAATTCTACAACGGAGCTCATAATCCAATTTATTCTTGAGTCAACCTTCTTAGTCTTTATTGATTCGAAGCTCTTGAGTTTTTTCTTTTCTTCTATCAGAAATTCATTGAATATTTCATTATGTATCAATCAATTAGTATTGATGCTTTATTACATTGTCTTTTATGAGATGACCCACAGACCTTCCATATTGGAATTCTATATCATAGATATTCTTTTTCTCTCTTTCTCTCATCTTTCCATTTATTCACACCTTTCTTCTGTAATTTTGCTTTAAAAAAGTTTCATTATTTCAGTTGCTACAAAGATATGACTTATTTAACATATCTTGACTGGATCTAAATATCCAGATAATATGAAGTGATGAATTGGTTTTGATACTATCGAGCCGGTCTTTTGGAACCCTAACCCTAAAAAAAACCAACGAGTCACACACTAAGCATAGCAATTATATCAAAAGGTCCATTGAATTTTTATTCAACCCTATAAAATTAAGAATTTGTTTGATTGGTAGGAAAAAGAATAAACGAGTTTTCCCTTTTTTCCTTCCATCTATTGATAGAAGGAAAAAACAATGAAAGTATTCTTATTCCTCTTCCTTGTCTATAAAAATCCAAATTTTGATGCCCAAGACCCCATAGATAGTCCGAACTGTATAGGAACAATAATTTATTTTAGCTCGAATGGTTTGTAGGGGAACTCTGCCCTCTCTGATCCATTCGACACGGGCAATTTCTTTTCCGTCGATACGCCCTGCAATTTGTACTTGAATTCCTTTTGTATCCGCTTGTTCAGTTAATTCAATAGCCTTTTTCATTGCTTTTCGAAATGAAACTCTATTCTTTAATTGTCCGGCTATAAATTCTGCAAGAATATTAGGGTTTCCATAAGGTTTTGCAATTCTTGTGATAGCAATGTTAAGTTTTCGATTCACATAATGAAATTTTTTTTGTAGATTCATCTGTAATTCTTCGACCCCTCGCGGTCTACTTTCTATTAATAACTTAGGGAATCCCATAAAGATTATGACCTGGATCAAATCGATTCTTTTTTGAATCTCTATATGTGCAATTCCCTCGGCGCCGGAGGATTTTTTTATATTATTTTGAATATAATTTTTAATAAAGTCTCTTATTTTTTGATCTTCTTGTAAGTCCTCAGAATATTTTTTTGGTTTTGCAAACCAAAGGGAATGATGATTTTGGGTTATACCAAGTCGAAAACCAAGTGGATTTATTTTTTGTCCCATACTACCTCACTATCACTATTATGTACATTACGATCTACCATAGTTGTCTTTTTCCATCTAGGGTTTTTTAACGAATAGAAAGAGATATCTTCATATTCATCTAAAGATATATCTTTCACTACAATAGTTATATGACAGGTAGCTTTTTTTATCGCATAA